GTTCTTGTAGCTTACAAAAAGCATGACACTGAAGATGTCAAGACGGCTGCTAAACACACCCAAGAACAAAAGACTTGGTCCCAACCTTACTGTTGGTTTTTGCTAGGAATATACATGCAAGTATCCGCGATCCAGTGTAGATGCCCTGGACCCCCACACGGGAAGATAGGAGCGGGCATCAGGCACACCTTAAACCGTAGCCCAAGACGCCTTGCAATTGCCACACCCCCACGGGTATACAGCAGTAGTTAACATTAAGCAATGAGTGTAAACTTGACTTAGCCATAGCAAATTAGGGTTGGTAAATCCTGTGCCAGCCACCGCGGTCATACAGGAGACCCAAATCAACATTATAACGGCGTAAAGAGTGGTCACATGTTATCCAAGTAGCTAAGATTAAAAGGCAACTGAGCCGTCACAAGCCCAAGATGCCCATAAGGCCTCTACGTCAAAGAAAATCTTAGAACAACGATCAATTGAACTCCACGAAAGCCAGGGCCCAAACTGGGATTAGATACCCCACTATGCCTGGCCCTAAATCTTGATGCTTCAACCCCTACCTAAGCATCCGCCCGGGAACTACGAGCACTAACGCTTAAAACCCTAAGGACTTGGCGGTGCCCCAAACCCACCTAGAGGAGCCTGTTCTGTAATCGATAATCCACGATATACCTGACCATTCCTTGCCCAGTAACAGCCTACATACCGCCGTCGCCAGCCCACCTCCGCTGAAAGCCCAACAGTGAGCGCAATAGCCCCACCACGCTAATAAGACAGGTCAAGGTATAGCCTATGGAATGGGAGCAATGGGCTACATTTTCTAAGATAGAACATACGGCAAAGGGACTTGAAATTGTCCCTGGAAGGCGGATTTAGCAGTAAAGTGGGACAATCGAGCCCTCTTTAAGCCGGCCCTGGGGCACGTACACACCGCCCGTCACCCTCCTCAGAGGCGCCCCCCCCCCCCAATACATTAATAAGCTACTCAGCCAAAGATGAGGCAAGTCGTAACAAGGTAAGTGTACCGGAAGGTGCACTTAGAATACTTCAAGACGTAGCTTAAACAAAGCATTCAGCTTACACCTGAAAGATGTCTGATCACAACAGATCGTCTTGATGCCAAATTCTAGCCCAATCTACATTGACCTGGAATAACAAAGCTACTGACTACACCCAACTAAAGCATTCATTAGTCCCAGTATAGGCGATAGAAAAGACACCATTGGAGCGATAGAGATCACGTACCGTAAGGGAAAGATGAAATAGTAATGAAATCCTAAGCTATAAAAAGCAAAGATCAGCCCTTGTACCTTTTGCATCATGGTCTAGCAAGAAAAACCAAGCAAAATGAATTTAAGTTTGCCATCCCGAAACCTACGCGAGCTACTTGCGAGCAGCTATTTTGAGCGAACCCGTCTCTGTGGCAAAAGAGTGGGATGACTTGCTAGTAGAGGTGAAAAGCCAATCGAGCTGGGTGATAGCTGGTTGCCTGTGAAACGAATCTTAGTTCACTCTTAATTCTTCTCCAAGGAAACACACAAACCCTAATGAAGCGAATTAAGGGCTATTTAAAGGGGGTACAGCTCCTTTAAAAAAGAAAACAATCTCTACGAGCGGATAAATAATTAATTCATAATAATACTGTGGGCCCTCAAGCAGCCATCAACAAAGAGTGCGTTAAAGCTCAACATTTCAAAAATATCATAACAATATGACTCCCTCATCACTAACAGGCCAACCTATATATCAATAGGAGAGTTAATGCTAGAATGAGTAACCAGGGTCCTCCCTCTACGACGCAAGCTTACATCTGTACATTATTAACAAATAACCAATATACGATCAATCAAACAAGCAGAGTATTAAGTATCTTGTTAACCCGACAGAGGAGCGTCCATTAAGAAAGATTAAAACCTGTAAAAGGAACTCGGCAAACCCGTCAAGGCCCGACTGTTTACCAAAAACATAGCCTTCAGCAAACCAACAGACAAGTATTGAAGGTGATGCCTGCCCGGTGACTTGTGTTTAACGGCCGCGGTATCCTAACCGTGCAAAGGTAGCGCAATCAATTGTCCCGTAAATCGGGACTTGTATGAAAGGCTAAACGAGGTCTTAACTGTCTCTTACAGGCGATCGGTGAAATTGATCTCCCTGTGCGAAAGCAGGGATAACCCCATAAGACGAGAAGACCCTGTGGAACTTTAAAACCAATGACCACCTTGGATCACATTCAAACCCACCGGGTTCACTGCTTTACAAGCTTCTGGTCTACGTTTTTCGGTTGGGGCGACCTTGGAGAAAAACAGATCCTCCAAATATTAGACCATACCTCTAGACTGAGAGCAACCACTCAACGTGCGAACAGCACCCAGACCCAATATAATTGATCAATGGACCAAGCTACCCCAGGGATAACAGCGCAATCCCCTCCGAGAGTCCGTATCGACGAGGGGGTTTACGACCTCGATGTTGGATCAGGACATCCTAGTGGTGCAGCAGCTACTAAGGGCTCGTTTGTTCAACGATTAATAGTCCTACGTGATCTGAGTTCAGACCGGAGTAATCCAGGTCGGTTTCTATCTATGATGAGCTCTTCCCAGTACGAAAGGACAGGAATAGCGAGGCCAATACTACAGGCAAGCCTTCGCCTTAAGTGATGAAAGCAACTAAATTACGAAAGGCTATCGCACCACATCACGTCCTAGAGAAGGATTAGCTAGCGTGGCAGAGCTCGGAAAATGCAAAAGGCTTAAGTCCTTTAACTCAGAGGTTCAAATCCTCTCCCTAGCTTTTACCCAAACTGCACATGGCCAACCACCCTATTATAACTAACTTCATCATAGCCTTGTCCTACGCCCTGCCTATCCTAATTGCAGTAGCCTTTCTAACACTAGTTGAACGCAAAATCCTAAGCTACATACAAAGCCGCAAAGGACCAAACATCGTCGGTCCATACGGATTACTACAACCCCTAGCTGACGGAGTAAAACTATTCATCAAAGAACCCATCCGACCATCAACATCCTCCCCAATCCTATTTATTGTTACCCCTATACTCGCCCTCCTAATTGCAATCTCAATCTGAACCCCACTTCCCCTACCATTTTCACTCGCAGACCTAAACCTAGGATTACTATTCCTACTAGCAATATCCAGCCTAGCAGTATACTCTATCCTATGGTCAGGATGAGCCTCTAACTCCAAATATGCCTTAATTGGAGCACTACGAGCAGTAGCACAGACAATCTCCTACGAAGTCACCCTAGCAATCATCCTACTATCCGTCATCCTACTCAGCGGAAATTACACCCTCAACACCCTCGCAGTCACCCAAGAACCCCTCTACCTAATTTTCTCCTGCTGACCCCTTGCTATAATATGATACGTATCTACTCTCGCCGAAACTAACCGAGCTCCATTCGACCTGACAGAAGGAGAATCCGAACTAGTCTCAGGGTTCAACGTAGAATACGCAGCAGGACCATTTGCCCTATTCTTCCTAGCTGAATATGCTAACATTATACTAATAAACACACTCACCGCCATTATATTCTTCAACCCAAGCCCCCTCAACCTGCCACAAGAACTATTCCCAGTAGTACTGGCCACAAAGGTACTACTCCTATCAGCAGGATTCCTGTGAATTCGTGCCTCCTGCCCACGATTCCGATACGACCAGCTAATACACTTACTATGAAAAAATTTCCTACCACTCACACTGGCCCTGTGTCTATGACACATCAGTCTCCCAATCTGCTACGCGGGCCTACCCCCATATCTAAGACTACCCAGGAAATGTGCCTGAACATTAAGGATCACTTTGATAAAGTGAACATAGAGGTGTACCAGTCCTCTCATTTCCTGAACTTAGGAAAGCAGGGGTCGAACCTGCACTAGAGGAATCAAAGTCCTCCATACTTCCATTATATTATTTCCTAGTAGGGTAAGCTAACTAAGCTATCGGGCCCATACCCCGAAAATGATGGTTCAACTCCTTCCCCTGCTAATGAACCCACAAGCAAAACTAATCTTTACAATCAGCCTCATCCTAGGGACTACAATCACAATCTCAAGCAACCACTGAATTACGGCCTGAGTCGGATTAGAAATTAACACGTTAGCCGTATTACCCCTAATTTCAAAATCACACCACCCACGAGCCATTGAAGCCGCAACCAAATACTTCCTAGTACAGTCAGCCGCCTCAGCTTTAATCCTATTCTCAAGCACAACCAATGCATGACACACCGGACAATGAGACCTCACTCAACTAACCCACCCAGTGTCGTGCTTAGTTCTAACCTCGGCAATTGCAATAAAATTAGGACTAGCCCCATTCCATTTCTGATTCCCAGAAGTACTACAAGGTTCTACCCTAACCACAGGCTTACTCCTATCTACAGCCATGAAACTACCCCCAATGGCACTGCTATATATGACATCTCCCTCACTAAACTCTACACTACTAACTACCATGGCCATCCTCTCTGCAGCCTTAGGCGGGTGAATGGGACTCAACCAAACCCAAGTCCGAAAAATCCTAGCCTTCTCATCCATTTCGCACCTAGGCTGAATGGCAATCATCATCACCTACCACCCTAAACTCACCCTCCTCAACTTCTACCTTTACATTTTAATAACAACAGCCGTATTCCTCACTCTAAACTCAATGAAAGCCTTAAAACTATCTACCCTAATAACTGCATGAACAAAAACCCCCTCACTAAACGCCATACTTCTCCTGACCCTTCTCTCTCTAGCAGGACTCCCACCATTAACAGGATTCCTACCAAAATGACTCATCATCCAAGAACTAACCAAACAAGACATAATTCCGGCAGCAACAATCATCTCACTGCTATCCCTGCTAGGACTATTCTTTTACCTCCGCCTCGCATACTGCACAACAATCACACTGCCACCACACACTACTAACCACATAAAACAGTGACACATCAACAAACCAGTTAGCACCCTAATCGCCATCCTAACTACTACGTCCGTCATCCTCCTACCCATCTCCCCCATAATCCTTACCGCCCTCTAAAGAAACTTAGGATCACTTAAACCGAAGGCCTTCAAAGCCTTAAACAAGAGTTAAACCCTCTTAGTTTCTGCTAAGATCCACAGGACTCTACCCTGTATCTCCTGAATGCAACCCAGGCACTTTAATTAAGCTAGGATCTCCCTAGACAGATGGGCTTCGATCCCACAATACTATAGTTAACAGCTATATGCCCAAACCAACAGGCCTCTGCCTAAGACCCCGGCACGCAGTTAGCGCACATCAATGAGCTTGCAACCCATCATGAACTTCACTACAGAGTCGATAAGAAAGGGAATTAAACCCCTGTAAAAAGGACTACAGCCTAACGCTTAAACACTCAGCCATCTTACCTATGACATTCATTAACCGATGATTATTCTCAACCAACCACAAAGATATCGGAACCCTATACCTAATCTTCGGAGCATGAGCTGGAATAGTGGGTACCGCCCTAAGCCTCCTAATTCGAGCAGAACTAGGACAGCCAGGGGCCCTACTAGGTGATGACCAAGTCTACAACGTAGTAGTCACCGCACATGCCTTCGTAATGATCTTCTTTATAGTTATACCAATCATGATCGGAGGCTTCGGTAACTGACTAGTCCCTCTAATGATCGGTGCCCCAGACATAGCATTCCCCCGAATAAACAACATGAGCTTTTGACTACTACCACCATCCTTCCTCCTCCTACTTGCCTCCTCTACAGTAGAGGCAGGCGTAGGAACAGGATGAACAGTATACCCACCACTAGCAGGTAACCTAGCCCACGCCGGAGCATCCGTAGATCTAGCCATCTTCTCCCTACACCTAGCCGGAATCTCCTCAATCCTAGGGGCCATCAACTTCATCACAACAGCAGTTAACATAAAACCCCCTGCCCTCTCACAATATCAAACTCCCCTGTTCGTATGATCCGTACTAATTACTGCAGTCCTCCTACTACTATCCCTACCAGTTCTCGCCGCCGGCATCACCATGCTACTAACCGACCGCAACCTAAACACAACCTTCTTCGATCCCGCAGGAGGAGGGGACCCAGTCCTGTACCAACATTTATTCTGATTCTTCGGACACCCTGAAGTCTACATCCTAATCCTACCTGGATTTGGGATCATCTCCCACGTTGTAGCCTACTATTCAGGAAAAAAAGAACCATTCGGATATATGGGCATGGTATGAGCCATGCTATCAATCGGATTCCTGGGTTTTATCGTCTGAGCCCACCATATATTCACGGTGGGCATGGACGTGGACACTCGAGCGTACTTTACCTCAGCAACCATAATCATCGCCATCCCAACCGGCATTAAAGTATTCAGCTGACTAGCAACCCTACATGGAGGTACAATCAAATGAGACCCCCCTATACTTTGAGCCCTGGGATTCATCTTCCTATTCACTATCGGAGGCCTAACAGGCATCGTGCTAGCAAACTCTTCGCTAGACATCGCCCTGCACGACACATACTACGTAGTTGCCCACTTCCACTACGTCCTATCCATAGGAGCAGTATTCGCAATTCTAGCAGGCTTTACACACTGATTCCCACTATTCACAGGATACACCCTACACTCTACATGAGCTAAAATCCATTTCGGAGTAATATTCGTGGGAGTTAACCTAACTTTCTTCCCCCAACACTTCCTAGGCCTAGCTGGCATGCCACGACGATATTCAGACTACCCAGATGCCTACACACTATGAAACACTATCTCCTCAGTAGGGTCACTAATCTCACTAACAGCCGTAATCATACTAGTATTCATCATCTGAGAAGCCTTCGCATCCAAACGCAAAGTACTACAACCAGAGCTAACAAGCACAAACATCGAATGAATCCACGGTTGCCCACCCCCATTCCACACCTTCGAAGAGCCAGCCTTCGTGCAGGTACAAGAAAGGAAGGAATCGAACCCCCATATGCTGGTTTCAAGCCAACCGCATAGACCATTTATGCTTCTTTCTCATCAGAGGTGTTAGTAAAATAATAACATAGCCTTGTCAAGACTAAGTTACAGGTGAAAACCCTGTACACCTCAACACATGGCCAACCACTCACAACTAAACTTCCAAGACGCCTCCTCCCCTATCATGGAAGAACTAATAGGATTCCATGACCACGCCCTAATGGTTGCTCTAGCAATCTGCAGCCTTGTACTATATATCCTAACCCTAATACTTACAGAAAAACTATCATCAAACACAGTAGACGCACAAGCAATCGAGCTCGTCTGAACCATCCTCCCAGCTATAGTCCTAATCACACTAGCCCTACCCTCCCTACGAATCCTATACATAATAGACGAAATCAACGAACCCGACTTAACCTTAAAAGCCATCGGCCACCAATGATATTGAACCTACGAATACACTGACCTCAAAAACCTCACATTCGACTCATACATGACACCAACAACAGACCTCCCATTAGGTCACTTCCGACTACTAGAAGTAGACCACCGTGTTGTCGTCCCAATGAGTTCTACAGTCCGAGTCATTGTAACCGCTGATGACGTACTTCATTCATGGGCCGTTCCTACCCTAGGCGTAAAAACCGACGCCATCCCAGGACGCCTAAATCAAACCTCATTCCTTGCTAACCGGCCTGGAGTGTACTACGGACAGTGCTCAGAAATCTGCGGAGCCAACCACAGCTTCATGCCTATCGTAGTAGAAGCCACTCCTCTAGCCAACTTTGAGAGCTGATCTTCCTCCCACCCTTCCTAATCATTAAGAAGCTATGAACCAGCACTAGCCTTTTAAGCTAGAGAAAGAGGAATACGCCTCCTCCTTAATGACATGCCACAACTCAACCCTAACCCTTGACTTTTTATCATGCTAACATCCTGACTCACCTTCTCCCTAGTAATTCAACCTAAACTCCTGTCATTCGTATCCACGAACCCACCATCCAACAAAACACCTACAACCACAAAAACCACCCCTTGATCCTGACCATGAACCTAAGCTTCTTCGACCAATTCTCAAGTCCATCACTTCTAGGAATCCCACTAATTCTAATCGCAATACTATTCCCAACTCTCCTACTCCACCCCCCAGAAAACCGATGAATCACTAACCGACTTTCAACTCTACAACTATGATTCGTCAACCTAATCACAAAACAACTTATAACCCCACTAAACAACAAAGGACACAAATGAGCCCTAATCTTAACCTCATTAATAGTGTTCCTCCTATTAATCAATCTCCTAGGCTTACTACCATACACATTCACCCCTACCACACAACTATCTATAAACCTAGCCCTAGCTTTCCCCCTATGACTCGCTACACTCCTAACAGGACTGCGAAACCAACCATCCGTTTCACTAGGACACCTCCTGCCAGAAGGAACCCCAACCCCACTAATTCCAGCCCTAATCCTAATCGAAACAACAAGCCTCCTAATTCGCCCACTAGCCCTGGGAGTACGCCTAACAGCCAACCTAACAGCAGGACACCTCTTAATTCAGCTCATCTCCACCGCCACAGCAGCTCTATTCTCAACAATACCCATAGTGTCCCTACTAACCCTAATTGTCCTATTCTTACTAACCATCCTAGAGGTGGCAGTAGCCATGATTCAAGCCTACGTCTTCGTCCTACTACTAAGCCTGTACCTCCAAGAAAACATCTAACAACCCAATGGCTCACCAAGCACATTCTTACCACATAGTAGACCCTAGCCCATGACCTATCTTAGGAGCAGCCGCTGCCCTCCTAACTACTTCCGGACTAACAATATGATTCCACTACAACTCCCCGCACCTCCTAATCCTAGGCCTAGTCTCCACCGCCCTAGTCATATTCCAATGATGACGAGACATCGTACGAGAAAGCACATTCCAAGGACACCATACCCCAACTGTTCAAAAAGGCCTACGATATGGAATAGCCCTATTCATCACATCAGAAGCTTTCTTCTTCCTAGGATTCTTCTGAGCCTTCTTCCACTCAAGCCTAGCCCCAACCCCAGAGCTAGGAGGACAGTGACCACCAGTAGGAATTAAACCACTAAACCCGATAGACGTACCACTCCTAAACACCGCCATCCTTCTAGCTTCAGGAGTCACCGTCACATGAGCCCACCATAGCATCACAGAAGCCAACCGAAAACAAGCAATCCAAGCCCTAGGCCTGACAGTCCTATTAGGCTTCTACTTCACTGCCCTACAAGCCATAGAATACTACGAAGCCCCCTTCTCCATTGCTGACGGAGTATACGGCTCCACATTCTTTGTTGCTACCGGATTCCACGGCCTACACGTAATCATTGGCTCTACATTCCTCCTGGTATGCCTCCTACGCCTAATTAAGTTCCACTTCACATCCAACCACCACTTCGGCTTCGAAGCAGCAGCCTGATACTGACACTTCGTAGACGTAGTCTGACTATTCCTCTACATTTCTATCTACTGATGAGGATCCTACTCTTCTAGTATATTAATTATAATGGACTTCCAATCCATAGAATCTGGTATAACCCCAGAGAAGAGTAATGAACATAATCCTGTTCATAATCACCCTCTCACTAACCCTAAGTATCCTACTAACTGCACTAAATTTTTGACTCGCCCAAATAACCCCAGACTCAGAGAAACTATCCCCATACGAATGCGGATTCGACCCCCTAGGGTCCGCGCGGCTTCCATTTTCAATCCGCTTCTTCCTAGTAGCAATCTTATTTCTATTATTCGACCTAGAAATTGCCCTACTCCTCCCCCTACCATGAGCCATCCAACTTCAATCTCCAACCACCACCATAACATGAGCCTCAACCCTTATCCTCCTACTTACCCTAGGACTAATTTATGAATGAACTCAAGGAGGTCTAGAATGAGCAGAATAACAGAAAGTTAGTCTAACCAAGACAGTTGATTTCGGCTCAACAGATTACAGCACGAACCCTGTAACTTTCTTCATGACTCACCTACACCTATGCTTCTACTCAGCCTTCACCCTAAGCACACTAGGCCTAGCCTTCCACCGAACCCACTTAATCTCCGCCCTACTATGCCTAGAGGGTATAATACTATCAATTTACATCGCTCTAGCCATATGACCAATCCAAATACAATCACCATCCTTCACTCTACTACCCATTATCATATTAACATTCTCTGCTTGCGAAGCAGCCACAGGCCTAGCACTGCTAGTAGCCTCCACCCGAACCCACGGTTCCGACCACCTACACAACTTCAACCTACTACAATGCTAAAAGTCATCATACCAACTATCATACTCCTCCCCCTAACCTTCCTGTCACTACCAAAGCATCTATGAACTAATATCACCCTACACAGCCTACTAATCGCTACCGTTAGCCTTCAATGACTTGTCCCCACATACTACCCAAGCAAAGGCCTAACTTTCTGAACCTCAATCGACCAAATTTCATCCCCATTACTAGTCCTATCTTGCTGACTACTACCCCTCATGATCATAGCAAGCCAAAACCATCTAGAACGAGAACCAAACATCCGCAAACGAGTATTCGCCACCACAGTAATTCTAGCCCAACTATTCATCCTACTGGCATTCTCAGCCTCAGAACTAATACTTTTCTATATCGCATTCGAAGCCACCCTAATCCCAACCCTAATCCTAATCACACGATGAGGCAACCAACCAGAACGACTAAACGCAGGAATCTACCTTCTATTCTACACACTCGCCAGCTCACTCCCCCTACTAATTGCCATTATACACCTACAAAACCTAACAGGAACATTATACCTCCCAATACTAAAACTATCCCACCCCACAATAAACTCCTCATGATCGGGCCTAATCGCCAGCCTGGCCCTACTCATAGCATTCATAGTTAAAGCCCCACTATACGGACTACACCTATGACTGCCTAAAGCCCACGTAGAAGCGCCAATCGCTGGTTCCATACTACTAGCCGCCCTACTACTAAAACTAGGCGGATACGGAATCATACGAATCACTATCCTAGTAAACCCATCAACAAACAACCTACACTACCCATTCATCACTCTAGCCCTGTGAGGAGCACTAATAACTAGCGCTATCTGCCTACGACAAATAGACCTAAAATCCCTAATCGCCTACTCCTCTGTCAGCCACATAGGACTAGTCGTAGCCGCAACCATAATCCAAACCCAATGAGCATTCTCAGGAGCAATAATCCTAATAATTTCACACGGGCTAACCTCCTCAATACTATTCTGCTTAGCCAATACCAACTATGAGCGAACCCACAGCCGAATCCTCCTACTCACACGAGGACTCCAACCCCTCCTACCACTAATAGCAACCTGATGACTACTAGCCAACCTAACAAACATAGCATTACCTCCAACAACCAACCTCATAGCAGAACTAACGATTGTAATCGCACTATTCAACTGATCCTCATTCACCCTAATCCTAACAGGAACAGCAATCCTACTAACCGCCTCATACACGCTATATATACTAATCATAACACAACGAGGCCCAATCCCATCCCATCTCTCGTCAATCCAAAATTCCTCTACACGAGAACACCTCCTCATAGCCCTGCACATCATCCCCATGGCCCTACTCATCCTAAAACCCGAACTCATCTCAGGCGTACCCATATGCAAGTATAGTTTCAACACAAACATTAGACCGTGACTCTAAAGATAGAAGTTAAAACCTTCTTACCTGCCGAGGGGAGGTTAAACCAGCAAGAACTGCTAATTCTCGCATCTGAGTCTAAAGCCTCAGCCCCCTTACTTTCAAAGGATAGTAGTAATCCAATGGTCTTAGGAGCCATGCATCTTGGTGCAAATCCAAGTGAAAGTAATGGATCAACCCCTACTACTAAACACGTTCATACTACTCACACTAGCAACACTATCCACTCCTATCCTCCTTCCTCTCCTATCAGACAACCTTAAAAATACCCCAACTACTATCACTAATACAATCAAAACCTCCTTCCTAATCAGCCTGATCCCTATGACAATCTACATTCACTCAGGGACAGAAAGCCTGACCTCACTATGAGAATGAAAATTCATCATAAACTTCAAGATCCCTGTCAGCCTAAAAATAGACTTCTACTCACTCACATTCTTCCCAATCGCCCTATTCGTATCATGATCCATCCTACAATTTGCAACATGATACATGGCCTCCGACCCGTACATCACAAAATTCTTCACCTACCTCCTATTCTTCCTAATCGCCATACTAATCCTAATCATCGCCAACAACCTATTCATCCTGTTCATTGGCTGAGAAGGGGTTGGGATTATATCCTTCCTCCTAATCAGCTGATGACACGGCCGAGCAGAAGCTAACACTGCCGCCCTCCAAGCCGTACTATACAACCGAGTAGGAGACATCGGACTTATCTTATGTATAGCATGACTAGCCTCTTACATAAACACCTGAGAAATCAACCAACTACCAACTACATCTCAAGTCCCTACACTGCCCCTCCTCGGCTTAATCCTAGCTGCAACCGGCAAATCAGCCCAATTCGGACTACACCCATGACTCCCAGCCGCCATAGAAGGTCCAACCCCAGTCTCAGCCCTATTGCACTCCAGCACAATAGTCGTAGCAGGTATCTTCCTACTCATCCGAACCCACCCACTATTCAGCAACAACCAAACTGCCCTAACCCTATGCCTATGTCTCGGAGCCCTATCCACCCTATTCGCAGCTACGTGCGCCCTCACCCAAAACGACATCAAAAAAATCATTGCATTCTCCACTTCAAGCCAACTAGGACTAATAATAGTTACAATCGGATTAAACCTTCCTGAACTAGCCTTCCTCCACATCTCAACCCACGCATTCTTCAAAGCCATACTCTTCCTATGCTCAGGATCTATCATCCACAACCTAAATGGCGAACAAGATATCCGAAAAATAGGAGGACTACAAAAAATACTACCAACAACCACCTCCTGCTTAACTATCGGTAACCTCGCCCTAATAGGAACTCCATTCCTAGCAGGATTCTACTCAAAAGACCAAATCATCGAAAGCCTATGCTCATCCTACCTCAATACTTGAGCACTACTCATAACCCTATTAGCCACAATATTCACTGCAGTCTATACAATCCGTATGACCGTACTAGTACAGACCGGCTTCGTTCGAATTCAGCCCCTCACCCCAATAAATGAAAACAACCCAGCAGTAATTGCCCCCATCACTCGCCTTGCACTGGGAAGCATTACAGCAGGATTCCTCATCACCTCATTCATCACCCCCGCAAAAACCCCTCCTATAACCATACCCTTATACATCAAAATCACCGCTCTAGTAGTCACTGCCCTAGGAATTGCACTAGCCCTAGAAATATCAAAAATAACCCAAGCATACCTACTAACAAAACAAGGACCATTCTCAAACTTCTCAACATCTCTAGGCTACTTCAATCCACTTACCCATCGTATCAATACAACAAAACTACTAAGCGGAGGCCAAAACATCGCTTCCCACTTAATCGACCTCTCATGATATAAAATACTAGGGCCAGAAGGGCTAGCCAACCTACAACTAATAGCAACTAAAACCGCAACTACCCTACACTCCGGCCAAATTAAAGCGTACCTAGGGTCCTTTGCCTTATCCATCTTCCTCATCCTAGCATCCATACACAGAACACACCCATAATGGCCCTCAATCTTCGAAAAAACCACCGACTAATAAAAGTCATCAACGACGCCCTAATTGACCTCCCTACTCCATCAAACATCTCTGTATGATGAAACTTCGGATCCCTACTAGGCCTATGCCTAATCACTCAAATCATTACAGGCCTACTATTAGCCATACACTACACAGCAGACACTTCCCTAGCCTTCTCCTCCGTAGCTCACATCTGCCGAGACGTCCAATTCGGCTGACTAATCCGCAACCTACATGCAAACGGAGCTTCATTCTTCTTCATCTGCATCTATCTCCACATCGGCCGAGGTATCTACTACGGCTCATACCTAAACAAAGAAACCTGAAACATCGGAGTCATCCTACTCATAGCCCTGATAGCAACCGCATTCGTAGGATACGTGCTACCATGAGGACAAATATCATTCTGAGGGGCCACAGTCATCACCAATCTATTCTCAGCAATCCCCTACATCGGACAAACCCTAGTAGAATGAGCCTGAGGTGGATTCTCAGTAGACAACCCCACACTAACCCGATTCTTCGCTCTACACTTCCTCCTCCCATTCGTCATCGTAGGCCTCACCCTAGTACACCTAACCTTCCTACACGAAACAGGATCCAACAACCCTACAGGAGTCCCCTCAGACTGTGACAAAATCCCATTCCACCCATACTACACCACAAAAGACATCCTAGGATTCGCACTCATACTTATCTCCCTAGTAGCATTAGCCCTATTCTCCCCAAACCTTCTAGGAGACCCAGAAAACTTCACACCAGCGAACCCCCTAGCTACACCCCCTCATATCAAACCAGAATGATACTTCCTATTCGCCTACGCCATCCTCCGATCCATCCCAAACAAACTAGGAGGAGTCCTTGCCTTGGCCGCATCAATCCTAGTACTATTCCTAATACCACTCCTACACACATCAAAACTACGCTCAATAACCTTCCGTCCCCTATCACAAATCCTATTCTGAACCCTAGTTGCCAACATCCTAGTCCTAACCTGAGTGGGTAGCCAACCAGTAGAACACCCATTCATCATCATTGGCCAACTAGCCTCACTCACCTACTTCACAATCATTCTAGTCCTATTCCCCCTAGCAGCCATTCTAGAGAATAAATTACTCAAACTCTAATTAACTCTAATAGTTTATGAAAACATTGGTCTTGTAAACCAAAGATTGAAGATTACACCCCTTCTTAGAGTTATACCACCATTATCAGGAAGAAAGGACTTAAACCTCCATCACCAACTCCCAAAGCTGGCATCTTTAACTAGACTACTTCCTGAAACCCCACCTAAACAGCCCGAATCGCCCCCCGAGATAACCCCCGCACAAGCTCTAACACCACAAACAAAGTCAGCAACAACCCTCATCCCCCCAATAAAAGCAGCCCGGCCCCGCACGAATAAAGCTCAGCCACCCCACTGAAGTCGGATCGAACCGACATCAGACCACCACAATTCACCGTACTATCCACTGCCAACAGCCCAAACGCACCTCCTATGGCAAATCCAACCACCACGACCAACCCCATACCAAAACCATAACCAACCACCCCTCAATCAGCCCACCCCTCCGGATAAGGATCCGCCGCCAGCGAAACCGAATAAACAAAAACCACCAACATTCCCCCCAGATACACCAAAACTAGCACCAAAGACATAAAAGACACCCCCAAACTCACTAACCAACCACATCCAGCCACAGCCGCCACAACCAGCCCAACCACCCCATAATAGGGAGACGGGTTGGATGCGACTGCTAACCCCCCTAAAACAAAACACAGGCCTAAAAATAAAACAAATTCCATCATAAATTCCTACTCGGGCTTTCTCCGAGACCCACAGCCCGAAAAGCTGTTGTTGTCCAGTTTCAACTACAGGAACCCAAATATTCCTAGATCGGGCCCCCCCCTTCCCCCCCACGCATGAATTTTCCTCATGCTTACTAGGGTATGTACACTCTGCATTACATTATCTGCCACATCAGACAGTCTATGCAATGTAGGAAAGCCAACGCCATACGCTATTGCACGCCACGAAAACCTCAAACATTAACGCCCATTCGCATCATATTCGGACCATTATCCCTCTAGGCACATGTTTGCTTCAGGTACCACTAAGCCCAAGTGCTCCTACCTACAGCCGAGCCGCAAGCGTCACTCATACTCCCAGGGTTTCTCCTGTTCACTTATCCCTCTCTCTAGGAAACGGGTAATGTCACAGTACTCCTTTGCATGCCCGATAGTCATAATATTCGCCCACCTCCTACCAAATATCCCTCTCCTACATATTTCAGGAACACCCAAGCCAGAGAGCCTGGTTATTTATTGATAGTGCCTCTCACGAGAACCGAGCTACTCAACGTTGTATGTGTTATTGATTCTTGGCTTCAGGCGCATACTTTCCCCCCGACCGCCGAGCTCTACTTGCTCTTTTGCGCTATTGGTTGTTATTTCAGGGCCATAACTTGCATAACTCCGGCTCAATTGCTCTTCACAGATACAAGTGGTCGGTTGAATGATCCTCATGAACCTCGTTATCGCGGCATACCGACCTTCTACTCTTTTTTTTGGGGGGTCCTTTCAATAAGCCCTTCAAGTGCGTAGCAGGAGATATCTTCCTCTTGACATGTACATCACATGACATCCGCGCAGGTAAACTCCACCTGTACTCTACCCGTGTAATGGTTTGTGGATAAGCCGTCGCATACCCGTGTACTGATGCACTTTGCTCCCATTCATGGAGGCCGCGCTAATCACCTCTCGAGTAGCAGATAGTGTAATGCTCACCGGACATGATTATTTTATTCACACTTTCTAGGAACTTACAGCTAAATCGTGATTTCGCCATTCGTTTCTTTTTATATTGTCATTTTTGCATCACTTTTTTCATTCCGTACACTAAAATAATACCCACACCCCCCTACATTGTCCAAAACATTCGTTACACATTCATACACACCAAACCTTTCTCTAACTTCCCTGCATAAAAAATTTTTCCCCCCCACCACCAATTTAACCGAACAACTCCTAGAACTTACCAAAATTCCCACACAAAAAAAATCAAACAAAAATACAAACCATCACAAAAAATTACAGATAAAAAACACACACACACACACCCA